AAGAAGTTCTGGCCCGGGAGGTATAATATCAATCACTTGGCGTCCATCCGATGTATCGACTATGGATATTTCATATCCCCCTTTTTCTTTACGTAGTATTTTTCTTACTATACCTGTTGACGTAGCATTATAGACCGTATTGTTACTCTTACTACCATCAGGATAGATCTGTCCCCTTCCTCGGTTTCCCCCTACATATATGGGATATTTTAAGAAATGAACGTCTTTCTTCGTAGCAGGATCGGGGGAAAGAATGGGAAAGACGATTTCACTATATTTCTGACCGGGAACAGGGCCTATCACAAGAATATTTTTTTTATCGGGACGATAACTCTGAAAAGAGAGATTTCCTATCTTTTCTTTCAACTCAGGAGAAATACGGTCGGGCGGCGCTAATTCGAATCCCTCGGGCAAAATAAGAACAGCACCCACATTTAACCCTCCCTTTTTCCCATTAGCAAGAACTTGTTTCAGTTGCATATCATAAGGAATTCGAAGAACTGCTTCAAATACAGTATCGGGAAGCACAGCTTGGGGAACTTCAATATCCACGGGCTTATTAGCTAAATGGCAATTGGCACATACAATTCGTCCGGTTGCTTCTCGTGGGTTTTCATAACCCTGCTGCGCAAAAATGGGATATGCATTTGAAATAGATGTCCGAGTTATTACATATATCATGATCGATACAGAAATAGATCGAATCATCTGTTCCTTTACCCAAGAAAAAGTATTTCTATTTTCCATGTCCAATCGCAGATCCCAGAATTTCTACAATAAATTAGATAGGTAGCTAAGCTAATCTAGTTCCCTATACACGAGTCTGTTGTCATTCTACTGCAACAGTTGTACTGGAATGATGAATACCTTGAGCAGGTAGAAATAGAAAGAATTTTGCTAAAAAGGAAAAGGGCTTTCTTTCTAAAAGAAGAAAGATGCTAATTTGATTAATATCAGGAGATCAAATGAGTTTATGCTTCACTAATTGAATGATAAATGACTACAAGCGAAGGAGATAGACGGTTTAAATAAAAAAAGACCCAAAATTTCAAACATGTATCTAGAATCACTGGAAAACTACAAACAAAAATAGTGAAAATTAGCTCGTTAGGAGCCCATCCAAGATCATTGTAGACCCAACGAATTAGTAGTTCCCAACCGCGGGTGGAGTGAAATCCAACAAAAAAATCAGTAACTAAAAGAATACTAAAAGCTTTTATTGAGTCATTTAAGTTATAGAAGAATTCCTGAACCCAAGAATTCAAAATGACAAGTTCCTCTTTACCCAGAAAAAAAGAACTACTTAGAATAGCCAAACAGATTATATTTGTCGAGAAATGCAAAATGATATGGAGATGATCCTCATTATCTATTTTGGCCAATTGTATTATTTCCTTGTGTATTCCTATAGGAGGTTTTTGTACATGTGTCTTCGGTTTCTCTTTTATCATTTCGTCCAAGAGAAAAAGTTCTTCTAATTCTATGAATCTTTCTAGAACCTTTTTCTCTTGAATATCAGTTAAGAGAGTTTCGGATTGCCTGGTATTCCACCAATTCTTAATCCAAAGTTCCAGACATTTGTTAAAAGAGAAAGAGACCCCCCAGGGCAAAAGTACGATAAATACAAGATATAGGAAAGAAGGCAATGCTTTCTTTTTTTTCATTTTTGATCTGTAAATTGAGTTGTTAATGAATCCGCTCCATTCGCTGACTCTATTTCATTCGCTGACTCTATATGATATTTCTTTTTCTTTGAAGCAAAAATTCTATAACAAGGTTTGAGACCTTGTATATATTTTTCTTTTTTGTATACTAGTGGAATTTCATTGCATTGGGTTCTTTCTTAGATCTAGATGGAGTGGAATAGAGAAATAGAATAAAAAAAAAAGCGCTTTCGGATGAAAATGGAAGAATATTATGCCATCACTTGGACAAAACAAATTAGAAGCAATTTTCTCTTATCCTCGTTTGTTCCTTCCTTTAGATAAATACTCGAAAATCCCCTTACAATAACGAATCCAATTTCGAAGGGACCTCCTCCCCGTGTTGAGAAAATCTTCTTCCAATTCGTCCTCATTCAATTCATTTCAAAAAAATGCAATCGGTACTCAAAATACTTCAATTGGTACACGCAAGAAATAGGCCAATTCGGCAGCTTTTTGTTCTATTTCTCGTGGAGTAAAAAACTTCTCATCAGTACGAGTCAAGGGAATGACCCCCTGGCCCCGGATTTCCATATAAAGGATACGACGAGGATAAAGACCCTCTTTAACCTGAATTCTAATTGATTGGATATCCCGCATAAGGAATCGAAGGAAGACGCGACGTTTTATTCCAGGGAATCCCCAACGAAAAATGCACACTATTCCCTCTTTTCTATCGAATCGGTCATAACCACTGCCTACATTCCACAAAATAGTGCACCACAAGTAGGAGCTAATGAATAGGCCCGCGATTCCGTAGAAAGACATCACGACCCCCTGTGGAAAAAAAAGAATTTGTTGAGATGGAAGTACAGATATCATATTCTTACCAAGATAACTGGAAGCCCCAACCGATAAGAATCCTAGTGAACCTAGAAAAAGAATACAGGCCCAGAAAAAATTACCTCTTTTTCGAGAACCTTTTAGAAGTTCTATCCATATGTGTTCTGATCGCCAATTCATATTAGATATACTAAATCCAGCAGCGGTCGATTGAAATTGAGAGAATAAGCTAAATGATTTTGACTTTACTTTTTTTGATTCTGAAATTGCCTTCAGCAACGAGTACTCCTGTGAAATAATTGGTTAGATACATTGACTTTCTATTCAAAAAATATTCGTTGATCCACTTAAAATAAAACTCGCTATACCCGGCTCCGCATATGCATGCATTTATGCTCGTAGCCTATATCCGCATCCATAGCCGTTTTTCGTTTGTGTGTAGAAAGAACCACATACCCTACCATATTACTTACACTAAAAAATATCTGTATTATGATCCTGCGTGGAAATACATTGAGAAAATTCGCCCCCGTCGGTTCTAGACAATCTTATTTTTCTGCACATAAAGAAATAAAGAAGCCATTGCAATTGCCGGAAATACTAAGCCTACTAAAGGCACGAAAATAGAAGGTAAGTTAAAATCCGTCATAGAATAGGTGTCTCAATTCAAATTTACTATTTCTATCTATTCGAAAAATATCTTAAGATTCTTATAATATAATTAAGTATATCTATTATAAGGAATATTGACTATTGTATTTTTTAGTTTGCAAAATAAAGATTTTTTATAGAATACTTTAGTATTCTATAAAAAAAATGAATGGAATGGATAATAAGAAAATTGCAAAAAAAGAGAACTAATTAAAAATTCAAAAGATTTGATTTTTCTTTTCCCGTCCTCACGGCCTTTCTATCCTTCTAATCGAACTTGAAATTGGATTCAAAAGAAAGCGATTGTGAAAATGAAATACCTCTTTCAGAATACCCTTTAAAAAAGGTCTCAGTACGACTTTTAGTCGAATGCGCCCATTTCGAATCCTAAATAAGTTTCGTCTACCTACTTCCACATGCAATACTTCTTCAACCACTCTCGGACCCCTACAAACGCAAGATGCGCGTCAGGTTTTGAAATAAGGATATCCCCCAGCCCCAGTATACCGAAACTCGCTCTTATCCTATCCCACCGGTTGTAAGGATTCATACATAGGGCTTTTTAGTTGATTGATAGTGCCATAAAGTTGAAGCTTTTTTAGACTTTTTTATTAAGCTGTAATTTCCTTCCTGCATACGCGGTCCTCTATTCTCTAGAAGCTCATACAATAATGCGCGGTAAAGGCGGAAAAATAGCATACTCAATCAAAATCAAAGGGCAAATTCTCTTACTTACTACAGATCTCATACTACCCCCTTAGACTTTTTAAGGCGATATACCACCCAAAGGGTATGAAAATGCCGGGTGGAGTTAGCTTTTCGATGAAGACCCGTCCCGTGCAGCGAAGTCCTATTAGTAAGACCCCGCGCAAGACGCAAGAATGGATTATAGAAGAATATTATTCCGAATACTCCTCCGGACGCGTATAGTAGCATTTCGATTCCTAATCTTTTTTCATTGATTCTTTCCCAATACAATAAATAAATACTATATTTGTATTTATTTATTGTATTATACCTTTATATATTCTAAATATATAGAATAGAGGAATCTCTATTTGTCAAGTCTCATGATCGTATCAAGATCTATTTTTATTCGGCTCAATCTTAAAAAAAAAGATTGAGCCGAGTTTAATTGCAATCAATTAGAAGAATAAAGAAGAATTACTGCATTTTGTAACTGATTTTTTCTCTTTCTATTTCGCTTCTTTTTTATTTAGACCTTCTTTATATCTAGTTTTATCTACTTATCCAGTTTATCTACCGGCTCGAACTCGAATTTGATCGCCTTCCATACTTCACAAGCTGCGGCTAGTTCAGGACTCCATTTGCAAGCTGCTCGGATAATTTCATTACCTTCACGAGCAAGATCGCGTCCTTCATTACGAGCTTGTACACAAGCTTCTAAAGCCACCCGATTAGCTGCTGCACCAGGTGCATTTCCCCAAGGATGTCCTAAAGTTCCTCCACCAAATTGTAATACAGAATCATCTCCAAAGATTTCGGTCAGAGCTGGCATATGCCAAACATGAATACCCCCTGAAGCCACCGGTATAACACCTGGCATGGATACCCAGTCCTGAGTGAAAAAGATACCGCGAGCACGATCTTTTTCAATAAAATCATCGCGCAATAAATCAACAAAACCTAAAGTCATTTCGCGTTCCCCTTCTAACTTACCTACTACTGTACCGGCGTGGATATGATCTCCCCCAGACATACGCAATGCTTTAGCTAATACACGAAAATGCATACCATGATTTTTCTGTCTATCAATAACTGCATGCATTGCCCGGTGAATGTGAAGAAGTAGGCCATTGTCGCGGCAATAATGAGCCAAACTAGTATTTGCAGTGAATCCCCCAGTTAAGTAGTCATGCATTACAATAGGAGCCCCTAATTCCCTCGCAAATACAGCTCTCTTAATCATTTCTTCGCATGTACCTGCAGTCGCATTCAAGTAATGCCCCTTGATTTCACCGGTTTCGGCCTGTGCTTTATAAAGAGCTTCGGCACAAAAGACAAAACGGTCCCTCCAGCGCATAAATGGTTGTGAGTTTACGTTTTCATCATCTTTGGTAAAATCAAGTCCACCGCGTAGACACTCATAACACGCTCTACCATAATTTTTTGCGGATAATCCCAATTTTGGTTTAATAGTACATCCCAAAAAAGGACGGCCGTACTTGTTCAACTTATCCCTTTCAACTTGGATACCATGAGGCGGACCTAGGAAAGTTTTTGAATAAGTAGTGGGAATTCGCAGATCCTCCAGACGTAGAGCGCGTAGGGCTTTGAAACCAAATACGTTACCCACAATGGAAGTAAACATGTTAGTAACAGAACCCTCTTCAAATAGGTCTAATGGATAAGCTACATAAGCGATATATTGATTTTCCTCCCCAACAACGGGCTCGATGTGATAGCATCGTCCTTTGTAACGATCAAGACTGGTAAGTCCATCAGTCCAAACAGTTGTCCATGTACCAGTAGAAGATTCGGCAGCTACTGCAGCCCCTGCTTCTTCGGGCGGAACCCCCGGCTGAGGAGTTACTCGGAATGCTGCCAAGATATCAGTATCCTTGGTTTCATACTCCGGGGTGTAGTAAGTCAATTTATAATCCTTAACACCAGCTTTAAATCCAACACTTGCTTTAGTTTCTGTTTGTGGTGACATAAGTCCCTCCCTACAACTCATGAATTAAGAATTCTCACAACGACAGGGTCTACTCGATATGGATTAGGCGTAAATGAAACCTTTGCAAAAATCTTTTAAAACAAAAAGGATATTCAATTAATATCAACTCATTAAAGAAAATGGAGGGCATGCTTAAGTTAATGAATATGTTTCATTCATATATAATGCGTACACCCTGTGTATGTTCTATCCTATAGGAATTCTACTATAGGAATTCGATAGGAATTGAGTTGTTGTTATGGTAAGTTAACATGGTTCATTATTAAACCATGGATTTGATTCACCAAATCCATCATTATTGTATACTCTTTGATAGATATAGCGCAACCCAAATCAATCCCTAATCCTTATTTTACAAGTTCTTAATAGGCCCCTTTCTTATTTTGAATGTAAATACCTAAATACTAAGAAAATTCTCTGTTGACAGCAATCTATGCTTCACAGTAGTATATATTTTGTATATCGAAGTCCTAGATAGGAAAGTAGAGTAGGGACAGATCCTCCACAAAAGGCGAAATGTATATGAAAAAAAGATTGATTGAACTTTCCAACGGACTCATTCCATGAGTAAACGATTGAATGGGATTCGCTTGGGCAACGAAATCAAGTCCTGGTCCCCTTTTCTCTCTTATTGAATTAACTAATTCATTTCCTTTTGACTTTCGGATTTTTGGCTCTTTTTTTGGATTTGATTTGGCATTATTCAACAAGAAAAAAAGCAAAATTTCGACAAATTCCTTTTTTTTTGAAAATTATGTGATAATTATGAGAACCAATCCTACTACTTCTCGTCCCGGGGTTTCCACAATTGAGGAAAAAAGCACAGGTCGTATCGATCAAATTATTGGGCCCGTGCTGGATATCACTTTTCCCCCAGGCAAGTTACCTTATATTTATAACGCTTTGGTAGTCAAGAGTAGAGACACTGCCGGTAAGCAAATTAATGTGACTTGTGAGGTACAACAATTATTGGGAAATAATCGAGTTAGAGCTGTAGCTATGAGTGCTACAGACGGGTTGATGAGAGGAATGGAAGTGATTGACACGGGAGCTCCTCTCAGTGTTCCAGTCGGTGGAGCTACTCTCGGACGAATTTTCAACGTTCTTGGGGAACCTATTGACAATTTGGGTCCTGTAGATACTAGTGCAACATTCCCTATTCATAGATCTGCGCCTGCCTTTATCGAGTTAGATACGAAATTATCCATCTTTGAAACAGGTATTAAGGTGGTCGATCTTTTAGCTCCTTATCGACGTGGGGGAAAAATCGGACTATTTGGGGGGGCTGGAGTAGGGAAAACAGTACTCATCATGGAATTAATCAACAACATTGCTAAAGCTCATGGAGGCGTATCCGTATTTGGCGGAGTAGGGGAACGGACTCGTGAAGGAAATGATCTTTATATGGAAATGAAGGAATCCGGAGTAATTAATGAAAAAAATATTGAGGAATCAAAGGTAGCTCTAGTCTATGGCCAAATGAATGAACCGCCGGGAGCTCGTATGAGAGTTGGTTTAACTGCCCTAACTATGGCAGAATATTTCCGAGATGTTAATAAGCAAGACGTGCTTCTATTCATCGATAATATCTTTCGTTTTGTTCAAGCAGGATCGGAGGTATCCGCTTTATTAGGGAGAATGCCCTCCGCAGTGGGTTATCAACCTACTCTTAGTACAGAAATGGGTTCTTTGCAAGAAAGAATTACTTCTACCAAAAAGGGATCTATAACTTCGATCCAAGCGGTTTATGTACCTGCGGACGATTTGACCGACCCTGCTCCTGCCACAACATTTGCACATTTGGATGCTACTACCGTACTTTCCAGAGGATTAGCTTCCAAGGGTATTTATCCAGCAGTAGATCCTTTAGATTCAACCTCAACTATGTTACAGCCTCGGATCGTTGGCAACGAACATTATGAAACTGCGCAAAGAGTTAAGCAAACTTTACAACGTTACAAAGAACTTCAGGACATTATCGCAATTCTTGGGTTGGATGAATTATCGGAGGAGGATCGTTTAACTGTAGCAAGAGCACGAAAAATTGAACGTTTCTTATCACAACCGTTCTTTGTGGCAGAAGTTTTTACCGGTTCTGCAGGAAAGTATGTTGGTCTTGCAGAAACAATTAGGGGATTTCAACTAATCCTTTCCGGAGAATTAGACGGCCTACCCGAACAGGCTTTTTATTTGGTGGGTAACATCGATGAAGCTAGCACGAAAGCTATAAACTTAGAAGAGGAGAACAAATTGAAGAAATGAAATTAAATCTTTATGTACTAACTCCTAAGCGAATTATTTGGGATTGTGAAGTGAAAGAAATCATTTTATCTACTAATAGTGGCCAAATTGGCGTATTACCAAACCACGCCCCCATTAACACAGCTGTAGATATGGGTCCTTTGAGAATACGCCTCCTCAACGACCAATGGTTAACGGCGGTTCTGTGGAGCGGTTTTGCGAGAATAGTTAATAATGAGATCATCATTTTAGGAAATGATGCGGAACTGGGTAGTGACATTGATCCGGAAGAAGCTCAACAGGCACTTGAAATAGCCGAAGCTAACTTGAGTAGAGCTGAGGGTACGAAAGAATTGGTTGAAGCGAAGCTAGCTCTCAGACGAGCTAGGATACGAGTCGAGGCTATCAATTGGATTCCCCCATCCAATTGAAGACAATCCAAAGGTTTAGTTGATACAAAGAAAAAGGGAAGAGGAGTAGAAAAAGTTATTAGATAGCGAAGCGAAGTAAGTCCAATGCTATCTAGTAATTTTTCTACCTACCTACCTACTATTGGATTTGAACCAATGACTCCCGCCGTATGAAAGCAATACTCTAACCACTGAGTTAAGTAGGCAATTTATCACCACAAAGGAAGACCCATTACTTCGATCGATTATAGATCGAATCCTTTTTATAAGCAATACTGCTCCGTTATTACTATGTTATATAGTAAGCAGATCAAAGGGATATCCTCTGGCATTAGAGAATATTCATCTTGACAAGAAATTATCTATATGTTAAGATATCTCTGACAAGGGCTATAGCTCAGTTCGGTAGAGCAACTCGCTTACACGTGCGCCAATGCTTTTCAAGGGAGCTTATTATGCAATGAACATAATTGATCTTATTGCAAAATCAATGTCTTACTTCATGGATTCGAGAGAATAGGAGAACAGTAGCCTGACAAACAGTCGGTTCAGTCCGATTCAGGTGCCAATTCAGGTGCCTAATCAAATAGAACCCTTATTGATTTGCTAGTTGATAAGGTAAATATCCAGCCCACTAAATGCTAGGCGTAATGAGGATAAGGGCCTCCAAAAAACTTCTTTTCGTTCTATGAACTTTAAGGTGTATGAAGTCTCATAGTCAACTCTTGCAGCGGAACGATAGAGACTCCATTTCACTTAGGTTGATTTAATTTAGGCCGGAGGCAGACCTAAGTCAAGGTAATCCTCCTTTGAAACACTTTGGTATTGCTCCTAGATAGATCATAATACAAATAATCAATCAGAGCACAGGGAGCCATCTCATTATCTTTCCGTAAAGAAAAACTATGGTGGACTAACTGATCTTTACATCAGTTGATGAAAGAGCCCAATGCAAAAAAATGCATGTTGAGTCTTTGAAACAGTTCGAATCATTTCGATAATAATCCGTTTGATCTGTTTTACCGAGAAGGTCTACGGTTCGAATCCGTATAGCCCTAATATGTCCTATTTTTAGATTTTAGGATAGAGATCCTATGTTTCCTTTAGTATAGTTTTCATTTTCTCATTAGTACTTGTTTATAGACTGGACGGTCGCTTGCGCCATAGAATAGAGATAAAAGCATTACCACAGGCTCATTCTTCGAAAATCATAGAGACAGGAAAAGAAAAACGAATTTCTATCAAATCAATAGAAGGAAGGATCCCTTACCCTATTTGAATTCCATCCTCCTTCAAATAGGATATGCTCTAAGTCCCTAGACTTCAATAACTGCAATGATTTTCTCCATCTTGCGAATTCCTACTTTGTTTGAAGTATATTACTTTGCTTATAGATACATTATCTAAATCGATCTACTTTAAATAGAAAAATAGAAATAAAATCCAAAAATAAAGAAAGAGTAAATAAGAAAACAGAATATTCTGTCTCATAGTTCTGAAATAGAGTTCTTTAT